AATTATTATAGAAATTTAGGAGAGTTATAAAAATCTAGAGGAATCTCTAATATTATAAAGAGGTCCCTTTTTGACATCGGGAGAATTTCTCCTGAAAAGATTGTTGAATTCCGGATTTATTAAATTAAGTCCGTAATTTTTATAATATCACTCTGTCACAGAGGTGTGATAAGATTTGCAAAAAATTTAAGTGAATTTGGGTAGTGGGTATTTATTGTAGTTTTTCGTATTACATTGTTGTCATTTTTTTGAAATAGGGTAAAAAAAAATATTTTCAAGGACGATTCTATAATAAATAATTTAGGGGATTGCGGGGCAAGAGAAAAATATGTCTAACAAGCATTAAGAGATGATCCATATAGGGAATATGCGAAGCCAAGAATCGAGCGCCACCCGGACTAGAATGTCTACCCCGGTGAGGGGTAACGGTAACGAGCATCGAAGTGTCAGGTGAAAGGTAGAGATAAAAAAAGACAACCAGGGGTGGAGCTGGCATACGTGATAAGAACATGAGGGTGAATGTACCAGGATAAAGGGTGCGACCAAAGGCCTCTTAAAAAGCTAGGAGGGAGGGATGGTTCCGGGCCGTTGAGATGATCTTGAAGGTGTAACCAGTGGCCTGTTAAAAGGCAATTTGGGAGGAGTTACGATCTATGTCCGTGAAACGCAGGACTATGGACCTAAGGAGGAAGGATAGAGGATTTCACGGGCAGGGCTAGGGCATGGGACACCATTCGGAACGGGATAGTCATGGTTACCAAGAATAGGTATCCTTACATATGAGTGGAACGGTAAAAAATGAGGGGGTGGAGGTAGGTCCAATAGGAAATTTTACTAATAGATGATTACAGAAAGGATACTGGTTTATATGAATGGGGCAAGCCATAAATGCATGATTATACATAGTGAAATAAAGACTATAATGTAGTCAAGTACATTACAGTCGAAATTGGGTTAAAGCGGTGGGGGGGGGTAGGGGGGGGGTCCCTAGAGAGCTTTATTTTTCAAAGAGTAGTTTAATTTAAAATGCCGGCTTTGGGGGTCGGAGATGGGTGTTCCTTCTTTGATGCTCTAGGGACATGGTCCGGCTTTGGTTTACAAGAACAATGCTTTATAGTAAGCTACTTGAGCAGGTGTTATTAGTTGAGATTTTATTTTCTGATCACCCTAGTATTGGGGTTATAATAAAGAATAGGAAATATAAGGTGGAGGTAATTTGGCCAATTGTGGTGAATGGTGATTCTACAGGTTTGGTGGCTGCTCATGTGATTATAATAAAGGTGGCAACTAGTGTTCAAAATATAAGTTGAGCTAGTGGACGGAATGTTATTGATCGTACATAAGAGGTGTGGGTAAATGGTGCTGAAAATAGAATGGTGATTGACAGGATTAGGGCGTTGGTTCCTCCTAGTTTGTTTGGAATAGATCGTAGGATACCATATGCGTATAGGAAGTATCATTCTGGTTTAATATGCTGTGGTGTAATTAATGGGTTAGCTTTTGAGAAATTTTCGGGGTCGTTGAATACATCTGGTATAAATGACAAGATAATGAGTAATGTGGTTAATAATATGGTTAATAATAGCATGTCTTTATGCGAGTGGTATGGGTGGAATGGGATTTTGTCAATATCCGAGTTTGTTCCAAGTGGGTTGGTTGAGCCTTTTGTGTGTAGTAGTATAATGTGAAGGGAGGATAGTGAGATGATGGTGAAAGGTAGAATAAAGTGTAGGGCAAAGAATCGAGTAAGGGTTGGATCATTGATTGAGAAACCGCCCCAAAGTCAAGTTGTGAGTGTGTTTCCTAAGTATGGTACGGCGGTTAATAGATTTGTGATTACTGTTGCCGCTCAAAATGATATTTGTCCCCATGGCAGTACGTAACCGAAGAAGGCTGTGGCCATTAAAATAATTAAAAGAGTTGTTCCGGATAATCAGACTTCTTTGTTTAGGTAGGAGCCATAGTATAGTCCACGTGCAATATGAATATAAATGCAGATAAAAAATATGGATGCGCCGATGGCGTGGGTGTTTTGTATAATTCACCCATAGGGTACATCACGTGTGATATGAATAATGGATGAGAAAGCTAAGTTGATATTAGCTGTGTAATGGATTGCTAAAAAGAAGCCAGTAATTACTTGTAGAGCTGAACAAGTTAATAATATGGACCCGAAATTTCATCAAGTTGAAATATTAAGGCTTACTGGGAGAAGGTTGAATAGTGAAAGCATATGTTGGTTGGTCATGTTTTTGTAGTTGATTTACAACGGTGGTTTTTCAGGCCGCAAGTCTCAATTAGAGCAAGAATTATGATAATTATAAATTACTTGTTTGATCTGGTTTTGGTGTTTATTGTTTTTGGTGTTATAGCTTTAGGTGTGACGTTTGTCCCTTATCAGGGGGTGGTTTCTCTTATAGGGGTATCTTTTTTCTGTTGTTTGTTTATAGTTGTTTTGGGGCGTACGTTTGCGGCTTTGGTAATGTATATTGTGTATTTAGGTGGTTTGGTTGTAGTTTTTGGTTATTGTGTTAGTGTAGAAAAAGATAAAATAGATATTTTAAAGGTTGGAGGTAATAAGTATTTTGTTGTTTTTATATTAGCTGTGGTTATTGGTTTTTTATGGTGGGTGTTTGTTGGTGGGGTTGGGGGCTTGTTAGGATATTTGGGTTGGGAAGATTTAGTGTGTATAGAAGTAAATGGGAGTGGGGTGTTTTATTGTAATGGTGGTGTTGGGTTAATTATATGTTCTTGGGGTTTGTTGGTGGTTTTGTTTTCTATTCTTGTAATTCTTAGTTGGTCTCGTTTAGGGGGGTTACGACCTTTTAGACTTGTGTTATGGCCATGTATAATAGTATGGTTGTAGTGAAGGTAGATAAGTAGTTTTTAATTATGTTTTTTTGTTGTGTTGATAGGTAGATTATTGGGGTGATTGTGTTTGTTAGGCTTTTGGGGCCTCAGGTTTCTAGTGTTCAGAGATCAATTAACTCTGTTGAGGTTTTTTGGCTAGTTAAAAGTATATTTATTGTAGAGGTTCGATGTGGGGTATTAAAAAAGGCGAGTTGGTTAAAGAATGTGTTAAATGTACTAGGGGTTTTTGGTTTTAGGTGGTTGGTGGTGTGGGCTAGGTCTTTTGATAGGGTTATACCTGTTAGGGTGGCAATTAATGCTATTAGTTTAATGGTTTTTGGTATGGTAATTATTATAGTGGTTTGTAGTGTTGATATTTTTGTTAAGGTCCCTGCTAGGATTGATATTACTATTAGCCGAAGTAAAGGGGTAGTAATGTTTTTTGTTTCTTTATGGAAATTATGGTTTATGCGTGGGTGTCCCACTAATGTTGATAGAATGATTTTTGTGCTATAGGAGGCGGATATAATGGTGGCGATTAGTGTTATTATGAGGGTTCAAGAGTTGGTATGGGAATTTGTTATTGTTTCGATAATAACATCTTTTGAGTAAAAACCTGATAGAAATGGTGTTCCAATAAGTGAGAGGTTGGCGATAGTTAGGAATGAGGCGGATATTGGAGAGGTTGTTTGGAGACCACCCATCTTTCGTACATCTTGTTCGTTGTTTAGACTGTGGATAAGTGATCCTGAACATAAGAATAAGAGGGCTTTAAAGAATGAGTGGGTGGTTATATGTAGGAAAGCTAGGGTTGGTTGATTTAACCCAATTATTGTTATTATTAATCCAAGTTGGCTAGTAGTTGATAGTGCAATGATTTTCTTGATATCTATGTGAGTATTTGCCGCAGCTGCGGCAAATATAGTTGTTGTCGCCCCTAAAACTAAACACATAGTTGTTATATACTTACTGTTATGAAGCATAGGGTAGAGTCGAATTAGAAGGAATACGCCGGCGACCACTATTGTACTTGAGTGGAGTAGGGCTGATACTGGTGTTGGGCCTTCTATGGCTGACGGTAATCATGGGTGAAGTCCGAATTGTGCAGACTTTCCTATTGCCGCTGCTAGAAGGCCTAATATTGGGATATTGTGTGCTGTTTCGTATTGAATTAGTATTTCTTGTATGTTAATTGATGATGAAGTTATTAATCAGGTTGTTGTTATAATTAGGCCAATATCTCCGATGCGATTGTAGATGATGGCTTGTAGTGCTGCTGTATTGGCGTCGGATCGTCCGTTTCATCAACCAATAAGTAAGAAGGATATAATACCAACTCCTTCTCAACCAATGAATAATTGATAAATATTGTTTGCTGTAATGATGATTATTATTGCGATTAAAAAGGTTATAAGATATTTGAGGAATTTGTTGATATTTGGATCAGTTGATATATATCAGGTTGAGAATTCTGTAATAGATCATGTAATAAATAGGGCAATTGGTAAGAATAAGAGTGAGAGTGTGTCTAGTGTGATTGAAGTATTAATATTTTCTGTTATGGTTATAATAACGGGTGAAGATGATAGGGTGGATTTGTAGTTGTTGTTTAATAGTTGGTTGATTGGGATTAAACTGACTAGGAATAATAATATTAGACTATTTTTTATTTTATTATGTGGTGTTTGTTGTTGTGTAATTGAAATAAGTAAGGATAGAAAAATGGTTAGTGTAATTGTTGGGGGTAAAAGGTTCATGTTCTACCACTTGGATTTGCGCCAAGGATTTTGGTGCCTAAGACCAGTGGAATACTGTTATCCTTTGGTAGAGGGGCCCGGAACCAATTTCCGGAATAAAGAGTTAGCAGGTCTTATTGCACCCTCGGGTGTGTGAGGAGTATCTCCTATAATCACGGTCACAGCTTGATATTTTTTTTAAATTACGCACACTTAGATTACCAGTTCAGGTTTTAATGAGATAAGTATAAGTGGAGTGATATGTAGTATAATGAGGAGGTGTTCTCGTGTGTGTGTTGGTTGGGTGGGGGTGTTGAGTATGGGTGTGTTTATTTGTGTTGATAAGAATATGTGTAGAGAGTAGGATGCTGTGATTAATATTGATAAGCCAAATATAATAATTGTTGTTGGACATCAGTTGAACAATGAGGATGCGATTAGCAGTTCTCCTGTGAAGTTTATGCTAGGTGGGGTGGCAATATTTATTAGGTTAGTTATAAGTCATCAGGTGGTTATTATTGGTAGAATGTTGTGGGACCCGCGCGTAAGGATTATAATTCGAGTCTTGGTTCGTTCATAAGAGGTGTTAGCTAGGCAGAATAATGCTGATGAGGTAAAGCCATGGGCGATTATTAAGGCTATTGTTCCGGATATGCTTCATTGTGTTTGGATTATGATTGCAGCAATGACTAGGCCTATATGGCTAACAGATGAATATGCAATTAAAGATTTTAAGTCTGTTTGTTGTAGGCATGTAATATTGGCTAGAATAGCCCCTCAGAGTGAGAGGATAATGAATGGTAAGAATATATTTGTATTTATTAGGGGTAGTGTTTGTATTATTCGGATAAGTCCGTATCCGCCAAGTTTTAGTAAGATGGCTGCTAGGACTATGGATCCGGCAATTGGGGCTTCTACGTGGGCTTTTGGTAATCATAGGTGGAGCCCATAAATTGGTATTTTTGTTAGGAAAGCGGCTAAGCATCCCAATCATATTATGAGTTCTGTAGGTTGATTAGTTGGTTGTATTTGTATAAATAGGGTTGGGGTAAAAGATGTATTATTTAGGTATAAGGTTGTTATTAGTAATGGTATTGAAGTTATTAAGGTGTACAATATGAAGTATGTGCCTGCTGTTAACCGTTCGCCTTGTTGACCTCAGCGTGTAATAATAATTAGTGTTGGGATTAACGTGGTTTCAAATATAATGTATATTAGGGTAAGGTTATAGGCTGTAAATGTTAAGGCAATAGTAGTTTGTAGAGTAATAAGGGTTACTAAAAGTGTGCGTTGACGTTGTAGGGGTTCTTTTTTTAGTATGTTTTGGCTGGCAATAATTGTTATTGGTAATAATCAATAGGAAAGTGTGAGTAGTGGGGCAGAGATGTTATCTAAGTATAAATACATACTAGAAGTCGGTGTTAGTAAGTTAAGGCTAGTAAGGGCTAGTATGAATGCGTAGGATGTTGTTGTTGTGTAGAGTATTTTTGGTTGTAGTGTTAAAGCGGTTGGAATTAGTATTAGTGTTATAAAAATTGTTTTAAGCATTATAAAAGGTTAAGGTTTTTTAGGAAGTCGCTGCCGTGAGTCCGTGTAATTGCAACTACTAGGCTTAGGCCTACGGCTGCACCGCATACGGAGATGGTAAGAAGGATGGTTGGTATTGGGATTTGTGATAGGGCTATTGAGGTTGATGTAAATGCTACTAGTATTGTGAATACAATAAGTATTATTGTTTCTACACACATTAGGGCAAGTATAAGGTGTTTTTGTTGTGTTGATAAACTTATGATAGTAATTATAAAGGACACACATAGGGTGGTTTTAGCTAATTCCATTACTGAGGCTTAATTATTAAGTTCTTCCGAGTCGAAATCAGATGTCTTGTTAGACTACCTCAACACTCTGTTCACTCTAATCCGCCTTGGAGTCACTCATATAGAAGTCCTAGTGTAAGGACTGTAAGAAGAGTGAAAGTTAATATAATGGAGGTGTTTGGCGGGTTGGTGTTTATACTTCATGGGATTGGTAGAAGTAGGATGATTTCTAGGTCAAATAAGATAAATAAAATGGCGACTAGGAAGAATTGGATGGAAATGGGGGTGCGGGCATTTCCTAGAGGGTCAAATCCGCATTCGTATGGTGAGAGTTTATTAATATCTGGTTTGGTAATAGCGTAGGTATTAATTGTGTATAGTAAAGTTGCTGTTAATATGGCTGTAAAAATAAGGGTGGTGAGGTTTATTATTTCTTCCCATGAGGGGCTGAATGTTTGGAGGACATTTGTACAACTATACTAAAGAAATAAGAACCTCATCAATATACTGAGATATATAGGAATAGTCATACGATGTCAACAAAGTGTCAATATCAGATTGCTGCTTCATATCCAAAATGGTGGGTTACTGTAAAGTGGTGTATAGTAAGGCGTAATATACAAATAATTAGGAAGGATGTTCCGATTATGACGTGAAGGCCGTGAAAGCCTGTAGCCACAAAGAATAGTGATCCGTATACGCTATCTGAGATAGTAAATGGGGTTTCTATATACTCTGATGCTTGTAGGGCTGTGAAGTAGATTCCTAATATAATGGTTATTATTAAGGCATAGGTCGCTTCTTTTTTATCTCCACGTATTATTGTGTGGTGTGATCATGTGATGGTTGCTCCGGATGAGAGCAGTACTGCTGTATTTAAAAGTGGTACTTCTGTTGGGTTTAGTGGGATAATTCCTGTTGGTGGTCATTCTGCTCCAAGTTCTGGGGTGGGAACTAGGCTGACATGGTATAAAGCTCAAAAGAATCCTAGGAAGAAGAAGACTTCTGATGTAATGAAAAGGATTATACCATATCGTATATTTTTTTGTACACCTTTGGTGTGGTGGCCCTGGTAGGTGCTTTCTCGTACCACATCACGCCATCATTGGATTATAGTAAGTGTGATGGTGAGTAGACCAATTTTAAGTACGGTAGAGGAGTTGGTGTGAAATCAAATAGCTAGTCCTGAGGCTAGAAGTAATGAGCCCATGGCCCCAGTTAAGGGCCATGGGCTAGGGTCTACTAGGTGATACTGGTGTAGTTGGTGAGTCATTACGTGTTTTCTTGTAGATATAGGATAACTAGTAATACGAAGACATAGGCTTGGATGCAGGCAACTGCTAGTTCTAATAAGGTAAGTAAGAGTAGTAAGGTTCATGTTATAATACTTAAGGTGATGTGAGCATTGATGAAGTTTAGTGTTGCTGAGCTAACTATAGTTATTAACAGGTGTCCGGCGGTGATGTTGGCTGTAAGTCGTACGCCTAGGGCTAATGGTCGCATTATAATGCTAATGGTTTCAATTATGATTATAAATGGGATAAGGGGGGTGGGGGAACCTTCTGGCAGCATATGGGCTAAGGTTATTGATGGTTTTTTTATAACTCCAAATATAATAGTGGCTATTCATAGGGGGATAGCCATAGCTATGTTTATTGACAGTTGGGAGGTTGATGTGAATGTATATGGTAGAAGTCCTAATAAGTTTGACAGGAGAATTACGATTAGGAGGCTGGTTAAGATTCGGCTCCACTTCTGTCCATTTGGAGTGAGTTGGTTGGTTATGTTTAATATAACTATTTTTAGGAGTCAACGGGTGGCGCTCGATATGCGGTTTCCCAGTAGTTTAGGTTTGTGGTGAATTATTATGATTGGGATTAGTATTGATAATAGGGCTGTTGGGGTTGATAGAAGTTCTGGGCTTGAGAATTGTTCAAATATGTTTATGTTCATGGCAGGGTTGGTGTTTGTTTATTATATGATGTATATATATTATTTTTTGGTCCCGTTGTTATTAGGAAAGTGTTAATTTTTTTTATAGTAAGGTGAAGTATAAACCAGGTTCACAGGAAAGTTAGGGAAATAAAGATTGTATCTAGTTGTGGCATTCACTGAGGAAACAGTATTTCTTCTTCAACTTAAAAGGCTAATGCTATATAAGCTTCTCAATGATTGTTCTGAGGTGAGTCATTGTTCGAAGTGGAGTAAGGGGATAGCTTCTACTGCGATTGGTATAAAGCTGTGATTTGCTCCACAGATTTCTGAGCATTGGCCGAAGAAGGTTCCTGTTCGGGATGTGGCTAGTGGGATTTGGTTTAGTCGTCCAGGGATAGCATCTACTTTTACACCAAGCGATGGAATTGTTCAAGAGTGAAGAACATCTTCTGCTGTGACCACAACCCGTGTTTGTAAGTTCGCTGGCATAACTATACGGTGATCTACTTCTAGTAGTCGTGGTGAGCCGGGTTGTAGGTCCTTAGTTTGGATTATATAAGAGTCGAATGAAATTTGAGTTTCGTCTGAGTATTCGTAATTTCAATATCATTGATGGCCTGTTGCTTTAATAGTTAGATACGGGTCAAATACTTCTTCTATGAGGTAGAGGGATCGGACTGATGGTAGGGCTGTTAGGATTAAGATTATGATTGGTGCGGCAGTTCAAGCTGCTTCAAGTTGTTCAACTTCTTCTGTTGGGTCGTTGTGAGTTAAAGTTGAAAGTGTTGTTGTTATGGCAAATATTATTACTACTAAGGATATAAGGCATGTGAGAAGCAGGACATGGTCGTGTAAGAATACGACCTCTTCTATTGTTGGTCCCACGGCTTCTTGTAGTGATAGTTGGGCTGCATGTGGCATATGAGAGCCACAGGGGCTGTAATTTGGCTATGACAAAGCCATGTAATGTATGTTTACTAGGCTCTCGGGAAGAAAGCATACATGCGGTTAACTTGAAATTAATAGATGGCAGGTTTAGTTCTGCCTTTTCTCGGGTCAAGGTCACTCTATATAAGTAATGAGATTTCGAATTGGGGCATATGTGTTATTTAATATAAATGTTGGTTCGGCGTGGGTGTGGTGTGGTGGCGGTGTTCCAAAAAATCATTCAATATGAGTTTTTTTCCCAAGTGGCGGCTGAAGTTCGTGTTTATTTGTAAGTGCTTCTCATACAATAAATAAGGATATTAATACGGCTACTAGGGAGATAGCTGATCCGATTGATGAGATTGTATTTCATAGGGTGAAAGCATCTGGGAAGTCAGAATATCGTCGTGGTATGCCTGATAGTCCTAAGAAGTGTTGTGGAAAAAATGTTATATTTACTCCGGCAAACATTACTCAGAATTGAGTTTTTGTCAAAGTTTGGTTTAATACATATCCTGTAAATAAGGGGAATCAGTGGGTTAAACCGCCCATAATGGCAAAAACTGCCCCCATAGAGAGCACATAGTGAAAATGTGCTACTACATAGTATGTATCGTGTAGTACAATATCTAATGATGAGTTTGCTAAAATAATTCCGGTTATTCCGCCTACAGTAAAGAGGAAGATGAAGCCGAGGGCTCAGTAGATGGGGGTTTGTCATTTAATTTGGCCTCCTGCTAGGGTGGCTAATCAGCCAAATACTTTAATTCCGGTTGGGATAGCAATAATTATTGTTGCTGCTGTGAAGTAAGCTCGGCTGTCAATATCAAGTCCAACAGTAAATATATGATGTGCTCAAACCACGAAGCCTAGGATTGCGATGGATATCATGGCTCAAATTATGCTTGTATACCCAAATGTGTTTTTTTTCCCTGTATAGAATGTGATGATACTTGAAATAATGCCAAATCCTGGTAGGATGAGAATGTATACTTCGGGGTGACCAAAAAATCAGAACAGGTGTTGGAATAAAACTGGGTCCCCGCCACCGGAGGGGTCAAAGAAAGAGGTATTAAGGTTTCGGTCGGTTAGTAGTATTGTAATTGCTGCTGCTAGAACAGGTAGGGCTAACAGCAGTATAATAGCGGTGATCAACACTGATCAGACGAATAACGGGATATTAAATATTGGTATAGATTTAGGTTTTATGTTGATGCATGTCGTAATAAAGTTAATTGCGCCCAGGATGGAGGAGGCTCCTGCTAGATGTAGGGAGAAGATTGCTAGGTCGACTGATGGGCCTGAGTGTACTAAGTTTCCCGATAGGGGCGGGTAAACTGTTCAACCTGTGCCGGCTCCAGCCTCTACATAAGATGAAGATAGAAGAAGTAGTAGGGCTGGTGGTAGCAATCAGAAACTTATGTTATTTATACGGGGAAATGCTATATCTGGAGCTCCAATTATTAAAGGGATCAATCAATTTCCGAACCCCCCGATTATAATGGGTATAACTATAAAGAAAATTATAATAAATGCGTGTGCAGTTACTAAAACATTAAAAATCTGGTCGCTTCCGAACAAAGATCCGGGTTGTGTTAACTCTATTCGCATTAGAATGCTTAAGCAGGCCCCGATTAGTCCGGACCATGCGCCGAATAATAAGTAAAGTGTTCCAATATCTTTATGGTTTGTCGAGAAAAGTCAACGGGTGATAAACACAGGTAGTATGGCTGATTTAAGCGGTAATCTGTAAAATTACACATAGGTTCATCCTTTCTACCAAAATCCCGAGGTGTAATCATGTCAGACTGCAAATCTGAAGTAGGCAGCTGCCCGGGGTTTCTCCGTTTTTTCCCCCCGCCCAAAAACGGAGAAGCTAGGTTAAGGTCCGCCGGTTTGGACAGCTAGCTGTTAATTAGTTTTTTGTGGGATCGAGGCCCGCTAATCTAGGGAGCTTTAGTTTAATTAAAATACCTGCTTTGCAAGCAGAGGATGTAGAGGGCCTGCAAGCTCTAGTCAGAAACTAAAGCGGTAACTTTTTTTGGGGCTTTGAAGGCCTCTAGTTTGAAATAACTTAAGTTTCTACATATTTGGTGATAGTGGTAGTAACATGGTTGTTATTATTGCTATGGTTGAGGTTATTAGTGGGTGTTTTTTGTGTAGTGTTCGTCATTTTATTGGTGTGAGAGAAGTGTGGGGTGGTAGGGTTATAGACGATATATATATTAATCGTATGTAGATATACAAGCTTAGTAGAGATATTATAGCTATTGTTAGGGCTTCAATTGTTATATTTAAATGTATTATTTTATTTAGAATTAGTCATTTTGGTATGAACCCTGTTATTGGTGGTAGTCCCCCCAAGGATAGGATAGTTATTGATAGTAGTAGTATTGTGGTTGGTGAGTTGGATCATATTGTCCCTATGTCTTTTATTGTGAATAATGATGTGAGATTTATAGTTAGGAAAATTGGAATTGTGGTCGTAATATATAGTATAAATGTCAGGAGTGAGATGTTTGGTGCTATGGTGAGCGTTGCTAAAATTCATCCTGTGTGGGCAATTGATGAAAATGCTATTAGTTTTCGTAGTTGGGTTTGGTTTAGACCCCCGAGGCCCCCGACCGTGATTGATAGAATGGCGGATGCAAGTAAAAGTGTGACGTTAGTTTTGTTGTTGATGTGTAATATAATTGTGAGGGGTGCGATTTTTTGTCAGGTCAGGATTGTTATGGTTGTTAGGGTTGTAGTCCCTTGTGACACTTCTGGTAGTCAGAAGTGGAATGGGGCTGCTGCTATTTTTATTATAAGGGCTAAGGTAATAATAATTGTTGTTGGTTCTGTTGTTAGGTGTATTTCTCAGTTAGAGGAGTTGAGGGCATTTATTGTGGTTGCAAACAGTATAGTTGTGGAGGCAATAGTTTGTGTTAAGTAGTATTTTGTTGCTGCTTCAGTCTCCCGGGGGTGATTAGGTTTGGAGATAACTGGGGTTATAGATAGTGTGTTGATTCCTAGGCAGACTCACGTTATTAATCAATGTGTTGTTGATGTAATTATAAAGGTGCTTAGAACGATGCTTGTTGTGATAACGAGTCAGGATATTGGGTTCATTAGCAGGGGCCTGTATGGCATTTTCGGGGTATGGGCCCGATAGCTTATTTAGCTGACCTTGCTTAGGGAGTAGTACATTGGCAGTATAGAGAGTTTTGAGCTTTCTGGTTCGAGTTCGATTCTTGACTTTCTAGTATTAAGGAGATGATTTGAACATCTGTGTTGAGGTTTTAAGCCTTTTGCATGGCCTTGCTTTGCTACCTTAATGTACAGTGTTATAAAAATCTAGAGGAATCTCTAATATTATAAAGAGGTCCCTTTTTGACATCGGGAGAATTTCTCCCGAAAAGATTGTTGAATTCCGGATTTATTAAATTAAGTCCGTAATTTTTATAATATCACTCTGTCACAGAGGTGTGATAAGATTTGCAAAAAATTTAAGTGAATTTGGGTAGTGGGTATTTATTGTAGTTTTTCGTATTACATTGTTGTCATTTTTTTGAAATAGGGTAAAAAAAAATATTTTCAAGGACGATTCTATAATAAATAATTTAGGGGATTGCGGGGCAAGAGAAAAATATGTCTAACAAGCATTAAGAGATGATCCATATAGGGAATATGCGAAGCCAAGAATCGAGCGCCACCCGGACTAGAATGTCTACCCCGGTGAGGGGTAACGGTAACGAGCATCGAAGTGTCAGGTGAAAGGTAGAGATAAAAAAAGACAACCAGGGGTGGAGCTGGCATACGTGATAAGAACATGAGGGTGAATGTACCAGGATAAAGGGTGCGACCAAAGGCCTCTTAAAAAGCTAGGAGGGAGGGATGGTTCCGGGCCGTTGAGATGATCTTGAAGGTGTAACCAGTGGCCTGTTAAAAGGCAATTTGGGAGGAGTTACGATCTATGTCCGTGAAACGCAGGACTATGGACCTAAGGAGGAAGGATAGAGGATTTCACGGGCAGGGCTAGGGCATGGGACACCATTCGGAACGGGATAGTCATGGTTACCAAGAATAGGTATCCTTACATATGAGTGGAACGGTAAAAAATGAGGGGGTGGAGGTAGGTCCAATAGGAAATTTTACTAATAGATGATTACAGAAAGGATACTGGTTTATATGAATGGGGCAAGCCATAAATGTATGATTATACATAGTGAAATAAAGACTATAATGTAGTCAAGTACATTACAGTCGAAATTGGGTTAAAGCGGTGGGGGGGGGTAGGGGGGGGGGTCCCTAGAGAGCTTTATTTTTTGGGAGGCGGGAAAATTGTTTCCGTGTCTACTCTATCAAGGTAGTCCCTGCTCGGGCACGCTTCCATTGTGGGGGAGTTCCATATAGTGAGGTGGAGGTGGATGTGTTTAATAGGCATATGGCTAAAGTGAGGGGGAGATATTGTTTTCATAGAAGGTGTATTAGTTGGTCGTATCGGAATCGGGGGTAGGAGGCACGGATTCATAGGAATATTGTTGTTAGTAGTACTGTTTTTGTTATTAAGTTTGTCGTGAATAATTGTGGGTATATCATACCAGGATTTATAAATATTATGGCGGATAGTGTATTTATTAAAAGAATATTAGTGTATTCTGCTAGGAATAGTAGTGCGAATGGTCCTGCAGAGAATTCTACATTAAAACCGGAGACAAGTTCTGATTCTCCTTCTGTCAGGTCGAAGGGGGACCGATTGGTCTCTGCTAAGGTGGATGTGAATCATATTATAGCCAATGGTCATGTTGGTAATAATAATCATAGGTGTTCTTGTGTTTCTGTGAAAAGTGTTAATGAGTAACCCCCAGAGATAATGGCCATTGAAATAATGATCAAACCCAATGTTACTTCGTATGAGATAATTTGGGCTACTGCTCGTATTGCTCCAATTAATGGGTATTTTGAGTTAGAAGATCATCCTGATCATAGGATGGTGTAGGTAAATATTCCTGATATGGCTATGATGAATAGTAAACCGAGGTTTATATTGGTTAGTGGAGATGGTATGGGAATGGGGGCTCATGATGTTAGGGCTAAAGTTAGGGCTATAATTGGAGAAAGGGTAAATAGGATTGGTGAAGATAGGGTGGGCTTTGTTGCTTCTTTTGTGATTAGCTTTAATCCATCTGCGATTGGTTGTAGTAGACCAAGAGGGCCTACGAGATTGGGTCCTTTTCGGTGTTGTATATATCCTAATAGTTTTCGTTCTAGAAGTGTGAGGAATGCGACGGCAATGACGATAGAGAGAATATAGAGTATGGAGTTGGTGATGTTTATTAGTAGTGTTATAATTATTAAGGGGTAAAAAATCCTTAATTAACCTTATCTGGGTTTAAGGTAATATGTTTATTGTGTATTAAAGCTTGCTTTTGGTATTGGCTTTACTATACCGATCCTTTCGTACTAGGTTTAGTTAATCATAGATAGAAACCGACCTGGATTGCTCCGGTCTGAACTCAGATCACGTAGGACATTAATCGTTGAACAAACGAACCCTTAATAGCGGTTGCACCACTAGGATGTCCTGATCCAACATCGAGGTCGTAAACCTTCTTTTTGATATGGGCTCTTGAAGAAGATAGCGCTGTTATCCCTGGAGTAACTTTGTTCAATTATCAGCTTTGCTGGGTCGTTTAGTTGGCTTGTGGGCCTATAGCGTTTGTATATTCACATATGTGTTTGGAAGTTCTTTTTGTTTCCAAGGTCGCCCCAACCGAAAGTAACTATTATTTGGTTTAATAGGTTAGTTTAAGCTTCACAGGGTCTTCTGGTCTTATGTTATCATCTTAGCTTTTTTACTAGGAGATCAGTTTAATAGATCTATTATAAGAGACAGCTTAACCCTCATTTTGCCTTTCATACGGGTCTACAATTAATAGACAAGTGATTATGCTACCTTTGCACGGTTAGGGTACCGCGGCCGTTTAATTATTCACTGGGCAGGCGTTGCCTTTAATACTTGTTTGGCTAAAGGTTATGTTTTTGTTAAACAGTTGGGGTCGTTGTTTGCCGAGTTCCTTTTATAATGATTAATCTTTCTTTTTATCGCTCCTGTGTTGGGGTCACAGTTTGTGTAAAGGTGGGTATTGTTTAGTTGTATTTCCTATTGTGGTCTGTTAATGGCTAGTGGTTGTTCCGTTCTAGGGGATAGGTGCGTGTAGAGAAGTTGTCTTATTATTAGTTTTAGCATAATTTTGCCCATAGGGATGGGCTCACCTTTAGTTTGTTTGGAGGTTTTAGTTAGTTTGGGAATTTTTAATGTTAATTCTTTAACGATATTTTTGTGGGTGGCTGCTTAAAGTCCTACTGGTGTGCATAGATTTTTTCCTCTCAAATTCAGGTTGTTTCCTGTTTCAATAGAGCTGTACCCCTATTGATTGTCTTTAGGTTATAAGTATTTATGTTTTGATCTAAAGTGGAACTAATATTCCTTTTTGGGTAGCCAGCTATCTCCAGGTTCGGTAGGCGTTTCACTTCTACTTTTAAGTTTTCCCACTCTTTTGCTACAGAGAAGGGTGAGCCCTGTGGGCTACTTTAAAGTAGCTCACCTGGTTTCGGGGGTGTGGGCTATGATTCTTCTTGTCCTTGTTTTCTTGCTAAACCATAATGCGAAAGGTACAAGGGTTAGTCTTTGCTGTTTTCTGCTTAAATGTTGTTTCCCTTACGGTACTTGTGGTGTGATTTACTGTTCGATCGCATCTACTTGGTTGGTCAAATGGTTTGTTTAGTGTATAATAGATGTTTGTGTGTGTTTGTCCAGCTCAAAAAGATTATGTTTAATGTCGTTCGGGTGTAAGCCGAATGCTTTAGGTAAGCTACTTTTTGTTTCTAAGCGCACTTTCCAGTACGCTTACCATGTTACGACTTGCCCTGTTTGTTAGTTTTTTGTATTTATGAAGTTTATTATTTTTTTTTACAGGGATGACGGGCGGTGTGTACGCACTTCATTGCGTTTATTTCGATTAGGCTTTTTGTCCCTAATTTACTGCTAAATCCGCCTTCGGTTTCTATTTTCATAGTCTATTCGTATTTTCTGTATTAGAAAATGTAGCCCATCTTATTCCCGCTCATTAGTTACACCTCGACCTATCGTGTTAGTGGTGGCTATTGGGCTCGCTTTGTTTCTTTCACAAGGTGAGCTGGCGATGGCGGTATATAGACTGTAGGCTAGGGCGGGTTGGGTTAATCGTGGGGTATCGGTTATTAGACAGGCTCCTCTAGGGTGGTGTGAAGTACCGTCAAGTCTTTTAAGTTTTAAGTTTTAACTCGTAGTTGTTTGGCGGACAATTAGTGATTTAATTGTGTGTTAGGTTAGGCATAGTAAGGTATCTAATCTTAGTTTGTATTCCTATTTTCACGAGTCGAAGTAGTTTGTGGTTTGAGGGTAATGTTCGTGTGTCTTATGGCTTTTTACGGCCCAGGCTAGCTTCCACCTCAAAAAGTTATACTGTTGTCTGGTCGTGCTTTACGCCGGTGCTATTATCTTGGGTCTGTCGTGTAACCGCGGTCGCTGGCACGAGATTAACCGGCCCTGGTAAACCCCTCTTGCTAGGTCAAGCTTGAAATGCTTATGGCCTAATATTAATTACTGCTGCTCGCCCGTGGGGGTGTGGCTTATTATTGCTTGGCGTCGTAGGTAAATACCTGATACTAACTCGGGTGTTTATGGTAGGTTGTTTCACTGTTATGGTGAGGCTTGCATGTATAATTAGAGGGTAAAAATAATGGGAGGTTCAAGACCAAGACCTTGTGTTAAATCAGGTATAACCGTCTTAGCATTTTCAGTGCTATGCTTTAGGTAAGCTATGATAAC